CGTAAGCAAGAAGATTGTTTACGAAGAAACAACAAGAAAAATTCATATTCTGATACATAAGAGTTATATAGGAATCGAGATAGTCTTTTATTTTCTTTTGAAAAAAGAAAAATGGATTTCATTGAAGTAATAAGACTATTCCAATTCGAATAATAGTTGAGAAAGAATCGCAATAAATGCAAAGATGGAACATCTTGGATCCGGTATTCAAGGAGTTGAACCAAGATTTCAAAATGGATAGGATAGGGTATTTCTATATGTGATAGATAATGTAAATGCAAAAATTTGTCTTCTAAAAAGGGAAATATGGAATGAATAGATCGTAAATTTTGAAACTTTGGTATTTCTTTTTCTTCCGGACAAGATAGTTGTCCTAGTGAGAATGGGATTTCTACAACGATTGCAAACCCCTCAGATAGAATCTGAGAATAAAACTCCGAATAAAAATGATTGCTGTGATCCAACAATCGATCTTGGTTAGGATGATTAACCGAATTAATCCAAAAATTCTGCTGATACATTCGAATAATTAAACGTTTCACAAGTAGTGAACTAAATTTCTTGTTATTACAACCAAAAATTTCCACAGGTTCGGAACCATTTAATACATAATCATGGGCAAATGCATAAATATATTCCTGAAAGAGAAGTGGGTAAACGAAGTATTGTTGACGAGATTTCTGTTTTTCTGAATACCCTTCGAATTTTTCCATTTGTATTTCTACTTGAATCAGAGAAAAAAAGCATTTCTCGATTTATCAAATGATGATACATAGTGCAATATGGTCAGAACAGGGTGTTACATTTTTTAAAACAAACCCTGAAAAGAAAAGGAGTCTAATCCATAGATCCTTTTCTGCTCCTTTTCTATCTAATTAGTTTATCTTTGTTCTAATAAACAAAAAAAAAAAGAACAAATCTTTTATTTTTGCAGGCCAATCGCTCTTTTGACTTTGGAATACAGTCTCTTTATCAATATACTGCTTCTTTTACACATTCAATTCATAACATTCCTTTTCAATCCATAATCAAGAATAATTAGGATTCCTAAAAAAAAAAATAAAAGGGTCCACCGATAGGAAAACCCAACCTTTCCCCGCATCAGGCACTAATCCATTTTTAACGTCTAATTAGATCGGGGAATCATTTCAATTAAGAAGTTAAGCTCGTTGCTTTTTATTTTACCAGAATTAGAGCCAGGCTCTATCCATTTATTCGCTAGACCTAGAAAATCGGAATTTTTTTATTCAAAAAAAAAAATAAAAAAGAAATTGATTTTATTACGACATGCTATTTTTTCCATTCATTACCTTTGAGGATCAGTCGTGGTCTTCTAGACTCTACCAAGAGTCTGGACGAATTTGTTGCTTCATCCAAATGTGTAAAAGATCATAGTCGCACTTAAAAGCCGAGTACTCTACCATTGAGTTAGCAACCCAGATAAAATAGGATCTTAGATACGATCGAAATCCAAAAATCGATGGAATTACACCGGACGCTCCTGGCAAAACATTGAATTAGCAAGAGATCAAAAGAAAGATTTTATCACCCATTAAAAACACTCAAATACCAAAATAAACAGATCGGTTAAATTTTACTAAGGTTAAAAAAAAAAAAGGAGCGGACCCAATCATAATAGCAAAATTGTTATTTTTTTAGCATTTAAATAGAAAAATCTTATATGAAAGTACATGCAAGGGGGGGGGCAACCCTATCATTTGAGCAAAGTGTAGACAGAAATACCTAATATGGAGTGACGATAAAGAGACCTATCTAGCTACAAATTCTATTTGTTCAATAGAACTTTGTCAATAGAAATACAATGGTAAGAAAACCAATTAGATACAAATAAGGAAATTAAGTAAGGGCTTTTGTTGGATTGGCACGACATAAATGCAGCAAAAAAATAGGACTAAAAAAGAGGCAAATTGTGTCTAAATAATTAAGGGATATTAACGACCCTCCCTTAATTATTTATTTTTTATTCATTTAGTTCTTCAATTAACTCAAAGTTCTTTCTTTATCTTTAAAGAATTCAGCTTTCCTTAAAATATCATAAACAGTTCTTGTAGGTTGAGCACCTTTTTCAAGGAAATAGAGAATAGCTGGAACATTTAAACAAGTTTGATTCTTTATCGGATCATAAAAACCAACTTTTTGAAGATCTCTTCCTTCTCTTCGAGATCGAACATCAATTGCAACGATTCGATAGACAGCTTATTGGGATAGATGTAGATAAACAATGCCCCCCCTAGAAACGTATAGGAGGTTTTCTCCTCATACGGCTCGAGAAAATGATTCGAATTTCTATCTATAATACAAGTAGATAGAAATTAGACTATGACTTGCATTAATTTCCTTATAGAAGAAAAAACAAATTTCATTTATACTCATGACTCAAGTTGGCTAATTTTGACTGACAGAATTCAAAAGAAAAATCCTTCCAAATTTTTTGAGTCGTCTCTAAACTCTTTTCTTTATCTCATCTCCAACAAATTTACTTTTATTCCTTATTCTGATCTAATTCTATTGTTGAGATGGTTGAAAATCATGTTTACTTGTTCCGGAATCCTTTATCTTTGATTTGTGAAATCCTTGGGTTTAGACATTACTTAGGGAATTCCTATTCTTTTTTCTTTCAAAAGAGTAGCAACATACCCTTTCTTTTTTTCTTATTTCCTTCAATAAAGCATTTTCCTTTTCTAGAGAAATCGAATATGAACGATTGATTCTGATAGACTTTTAATCGAAAAAAAAGTTTTCCAATCTTCCAAAATTAGACTTTTTCTTATTTTAACCTTTCAATTTCTATATTAAGGATAGACTGACAAAGTTGGCCTAATTTATTAGTTTTCACTAACCCTAGATTCTTTCCCCTGATAAAAAATCAATTCTGTCTTCTCGAGCTCCATCGTGTACTATTTACTTACAAACAACCCAGCGCAAATTCGGTTCGGGACAAATAGAACAGACTATGTCGAGCCAAGAGCATTTTCATTACTATGGAAAATGGTGGATAGCAAAATCCACAATCGATCATCTCCTTCAAGTCGCACGTTGCTTTCTACCACATCGTTTTAAACGAAGTTTTACCATAACATTCCTCTAATTTCATTGCAAAGTGGTATCGAGAATTGATCCAATATGGATGGAATCATGAATAGTCATTGGTTTTGTATACTAATTCAAACTTGCTATCTATGGAGAAATATGGATAAAAGAAATAAGTATTTATCGGGGAAGACTCTGCAAGGATCCAATTTATTAAAACCCATATTCTATCATATGAATGAAACATAGTTTGAAAAAGAGGAATAAAATAGTTTGCTTAAGACTTATTTATTATTGAATTTCCATCCTCAATGGAGAACTCGAGATGATCAATCCTGAAATGAGAAGAATCAACTCTTCTCCAACAAATAAACTATGCCAATGAAAAGATTAGCAGTTTTTTGTTAGTTATAAACTTTTCATAGTTCTTCGACTGGAATAACAGGAGTAACAAAAGAAAGAAAAAATGAAGTAAAAAAAAATTAGTGTAAAGTAAAATTAAGGTCTTTGCTTTTACTTATAGCATTCTTTCTTTTAGGTAACAGAAAGAACTCAAAATTCAAAATTAAGAAAAGTATGATTTTTTATACAGTGTTTTCCCTCATAAATTTTTGTTTTCAATCAATTCCAAAGTCGAGTAGACAGAATATATGAATTTATCTCTAATCCTCACATTCCATTGATTTAGAAATGGATATTTGCAAATCAGATAATGCCTAAAATAGAAAAATCTAGTCTCTATCCGTAGAATGGAAACCCCTTTTCTTCACATTAGGTGTCAAATGTATCCTGTAAGAATTCCCACTTCATAGATATGGAGCATAAAGTTTATCTAAAAAGTTCGAATTTCAAAACACATATGCAAAACACATACACATATGAGTAATGAGTAGTAGGAGCATATCCTGAATGTGCCTGACAGACCAAAATTTTTAATGAAAAATAAAGATATTCAATTTGACTGGACTTGACACTTGATTTTGTTTTCTGAGAAAGAAAAAGAATCCTTAGAAATGCATCTAATCTAAGAGTTCATAAGAAATAATTATTCTCTTTAATAAGCTTTTGTGTCGTGCAGGGCACAATACGATTCTATCTTTCGTTTCATGAAAAAAAAAAAATCTGGGACGGAAGGATTCGAACCTCCGAATAACGGGACCAAAACCCGCTGCCTTACCACTTGGCCACGCCCCATTTCTTTTATACGACACTAATAAACAGTATTTTTATTATATATTATTCGTCAATCCCACTTCAATTACCTAAAAAATGAGGGATATTTTCTTGCTAGGATTCTAAACATGCGGATAATATAGAATGCAAAAAATGCATTGATCATTACATGGAATTCTATTAAGATATTATATGAAAGTCGAATTTCTTCCATTCTCATTTGAGAATGCGAATACAAGGAGGTATTTTGTGTTTGGGAAAGTCCGAAGAAAAAAGGGTTTTGAATCCACCTTTTCTTTTCCTTTTTCCCTTAGAAAAATAACTCAATCAAAATCCAATTATCTACTCTACAAGAACGAAATGCTTGTTATGCCTAATATACTTAGTTTAACCTCTATCTGTTTTAATTCAGGTCTTTATCCGACTAGTTTTTTCTTAGCCAAATTACCCGAAGCTTATGCCATTTTCAACCCAATCGTGGATGTTATGCCTGTCATACCTGTACTCTTTTTTCTATTAGCGTTTGTTTGGCAAGCTGCTGTAAGTTTTCGATGAAATCTTTACTATTCTGTTCTGTCTGCCAAATTGAATGATGTATTCATTCCAAAAAAATGAAAAAATGTAGAAGAGCCAAGAAGTCTTATATTATGAACTTTCGATTCTAAAATTCAAATTCTTCTACATTGAATGTATAGCTGCAACAATAAATTTGGATCAGCCTTTCTACCCACTGCACCTACGTTGAGCAGGTACCTTTAGGTACCCGCACAAACAATACTTAAACTAATTTTTGATATTGATAAGACTGCTTATTATAAAGCAATTCTTGCAATTTTTTTTAAGAATTGATTTTTGCATTTTTTAGATGTCAAAATAAAAAAAAAAACCATCCTAGTGGATCTGTGCGGTAAGGAAAAACGGGTAATCTATTCCTTAAAAAAAAATCTTGGAGATTATGTAATGCTTACTCTCAAACTCTTTGTTTATACAGTAGTGATATTCTTTGTTTCCCTCTTTATCTTTGGATTCTTATCTAATGACCCAGGACGTAATCCTGGACGTGAGGAGTAAAAATCCAAAATTTTTGGGAATTTTTTCTTACAAATTGGATTTATTTCATACATTTCTCTATGAGAAAATTCGGGGGTTAGAATTCCTTACAATTCGAAAGTCCCAAACGATCCGAGGGGGCGGAAAGAGAGGGATTCGAACCCTCGGTACAAAAAAATTGTACAACGGATTAGCAATCCGCCGCTTTAGTCCACTCAGCCATCTCTCCCCGTTCCAAAGCGAAAGGTTTTCGTGATATGACAGAGGCAAGAAATAACAATTACAAAAAATCCTTCCTTTTTTCATTTCAAAAGTGCATAAAAATTATATTGCCAATTCCATTTTAGTTATATTCTTTTTTCTTAATGTTAATAAAAAAAAGGGGAAAATTCTTGTTTCTTCTTTCTAAAATTCGATATAGGCTGAGAGACAATCAGATATATTTTCTCTTCAGCGGGCATTTCCGTATAGGACTTGTTAGAATAAAACAAGCAGGTTATAGAAAAAAAAATTCTTATCAAACCCACCATAAAATTGGAAAGAAAGATAAAGTAAGTAGACCTGACCCCTTGAATGATGCCTCTATCCGCTATTCTGATATATAAATTCGATGTGGATGAAATTGTTGTATAAGCGGATTTTTTGTATTTCCTTAGACTTAGACCGCGCAAGGCAAGAATTTTTCGCTATTTACGATTTCATATTCTTGTTACTAGACGTTCTATAGGAATAAAAAGAAATCGCAACTCTTTTCCGTTACACATAAAAATGGATTTCGAAAGTCAATTTTTTTTTTTTCAGAATCCTATTTTTGTTCTTCCACCCATGCAATAGAGAGCGAATGAGAAAAGAGGGGTTATTTTTCCCTTAAAAGATAGGCTTTGAAATAGGAATCATAGAATAATGCTGAATTCAAATGTTTATTTCTTTATTTCTATAGTATAAGAAAAATGAATCTAATTAAATTCATGGATTTACCACGACTTCGGTTGTGACCCCATAGATAAAAATGAAAAATTTCTATCTTCGAGACCATTGAAAAAGGGCATTGAACGAGAAAAAAATCGTCCACAGATAATCAAACTATCATATGCCTTGGAAGTAATATGAGGTGCTCGGAAATGGTTGAAGTAATTGAATAGGAGGATCACTATGACTATAGCCCTTGGTAGAGTTACTAAAGAAGAAAATGATCTATTTGATATTATGGACGACTGGTTACGAAGGGACCGTTTCGTTTTTGTAGGATGGTCCGGCCTATTGCTCTTTCCTTGTGCTTATTTCGCTTTAGGGGGTTGGTTTACAGGGACTACTTTTGTAACTTCTTGGTATACCCATGGATTGGCTAGTTCCTATTTGGAAGGTTGCAATTTCTTAACGGCGGCGGTTTCCACCCCTGCCAATAGTTTAGCACACTCTTTGTTGCTACTATGGGGACCAGAAGCGCAAGGAGATTTTACTCGTTGGTGTCAATTAGGCGGTCTGTGGACTTTTGTCGCTCTCCATGGGGCTTTTGCACTAATAGGTTTCATGTTACGTCAATTTGAACTTGCTCGGTCTGTTCAATTGCGGCCTTATAATGCAATTTCATTCTCTGGTCCAATCGCTGTTTTTGTTTCCGTATTCCTTATTTATCCACTGGGACAATCTGGTTGGTTCTTTGCACCGAGTTTTGGCGTAGCAGCTATATTTCGATTCATCCTTTTCTTCCAAGGATTTCATAATTGGACGTTGAACCCCTTTCATATGATGGGAGTTGCCGGAGTATTAGGTGCGGCTCTGCTATGCGCTATTCATGGGGCTACTGTAGAAAATACTCTATTCGAAGATGGTGATGGTGCAAATACCTTCCGAGCTTTTAACCCAACTCAAGCGGAAGAAACTTATTCAATGGTCACTGCTAACCGCTTTTGGTCCCAAATCTTTGGTGTTGCTTTTTCCAATAAACGTTGGTTACATTTCTTTATGCTATTTGTACCCGTCACCGGTTTATGGATGAGTGCTATTGGCGTAGTTGGCCTGGCTCTGAACCTACGTGCCTATGACTTCGTTTCCCAGGAAATCCGTGCAGCGGAAGATCCTGAATTTGAGACTTTCTACACCAAAAATATTCTTTTAAACGAGGGTATTCGTGCATGGATGGCAGCTCAGGATCAGCCTCATGAAAATCTTATATTCCCTGAGGAGGTTCTACCACGTGGAAACGCTCTTTAATGGAACTTTCGT